GTGATATTAGTAGATGCTATTCGAACCACTCTTTTTTTATCCATATCCGCATTTCGTATAGAGGTTATTATGTCAGCAATAGTATCCCTACCCATGATGAATTAAAATTCTTGGTGCTCCCAAATTTTGATATAATCAACATGCTTTTCTTGTTTTTTTACTTATTTGTTTATGAATATGAATTCTTAAAGGCATATGCATGAGACAGAATCTATTAATTAATCTGAATCCATTTCTTAATCTCTTTCTTTGAAATACTTTATTCTAACCATATCATGGTCTCATTTTATAATACCTCGGGAGCTAATGAAACTATTTTAGTAAAATTTAACTGTCTCAATTCCCGGGCAATTGCACCAAAAACCCGAGTTCCCTTTGGGTTTCCTTCTTGATCGATGACAACCGCAGCATTGTCATCATATCGTATGATCATACCGTTATCACGTTTGAGTTCTTTACAAGTACGTACAATTACAGCTCTGACCACTTCTGATCTTGCTAGGGGCATGTTTGGCACTGCTTCTTTGATCACAGCAACAATAACGTCACCGATATGAGCATATCGACGATTGCTAGCTCCTATGATTCGAATACACATCAATTCTCGAGCCCCGCTGTTATCCGCTACATTCAAAAGGGTCTGAGGTTGAATCATATCATTTTTTTTTAGAATCTATTCTTTCAATGCAAAGGGCGAAGAAAAAAGAAATATTGTTTGTCCAAAAAAAGAAATCAGCACCTGCGATTGTTTTTTTTTTAATCCTCAAGACCTATTTCCTTTGATTCTCCATTTTTATGCCGAAATAATGAATTGAGTTCGTATAGGCATTTTAGACGATGCTATTGAAATAGCCTTTCTGGCTATATTTTCTGTTACTCCACCCATTTCATAAAGGATTCGACCTGGTTTAACAACAGCTACCCAATATTCAGGGGATCCTTTCCCCGAACCCATACGTGTTTCTGCGGGTCTTACTGTAACCGGTTTGTCTGGAAATATACGTACCCATATTTTTCCACCACGTCGTGCATTTCGTGTCATTGCTCGGCGACCTGCTTCTATTTGTCTAGATGTGATCCAAGCAGGTTCAAGTGCCTGAAGAGCATATTTACCGAAAGAAATATGATTACCTCGATAAGATATTCCCTTCATTCTTCCTCTATGTTGTTTACGGAATCTGGTTCTTTTGGGGTTATAGTTGATGGTTGGTTCTGAATTCCATCTCTACTACAGAACTGGACGTGAGAGTTTCTTCTCATCCAGCTCCTCGCGAATAAGAAAATCTTCAACTTCTCTATTATTCGTTTGTATATCTTGTTTTTTTAGATAACTAAACATATTACTATTTCTATTTTAAATATTGTATGACTTTTTATAATGTTATAACGAATCTTTATTTTGTTTTGTCTTTTATTTTCTTCGATTGACCCAAATTTAGCAATCCAAGAAAATAAAGGTTTCGCAGGCGAATATTTACTCTTTTCATCGCTATTTCAGTTCTAGGGTTAGCTCTTGATTTTTCTTTTCCCAATAGATGAATATGAATGAATTAGTCTCTGGTTTGTTCCGCCATCCCGATCAATGAATCCGTTTTCAATAGATTTGGATTCATAGGTTCCATCGTTCCCATCGCTTCTTATTTAATGGTTAGGTCTGATTTCTACAATGGAGCTCATAATGAAATTTTTTCTTGAGTCAATCTTCTTAGTCTTTATTGGCTCGAAGCTCTTATTTTTTTTTATTTTATGAACAGATTCATTTAATTATGTACGAATCAGCATTGATGCTTTATTACACTGCCTTTTTTTTATGAGATGACTCATAGACCTTACATATTGGATGGAATTCTATATCATTGGTATTTTTCTCTCTCTTTCTTTCACCCTTCCATTTATCCACATCTTTGTTCGCTATTTCGCTTTATAACTTAGAATTAGATTGATTTTTCTTTTGTTTATGCAAAAAATATTTCAGTTGCTACAATGATATGACCGATATATCATATCTTGACTGGTTCTTTGGATCCAGATAATGCGAAGTGATGAGTTGGTTAGTAGTCCTATAGTTATTAGTTTATACTAAGAGGCTAGTCTTTTTTTTATTTAATCCTAACCCTAAAAAAACCAACGAGTCACACACTAAGCATAGCAATTATATCAAATGGCCAATCGAATTTTTATTCAACCATATAGAATTAAGAATTAGAATTCTTCATTTTAGTTTTTATTGAACAGAAAAAAGGAACGAATTTCTCTTTTTTGTTCCATCACTAGATCGAAGGGAAAGGCAAATAAAGGTTTATTCGTCCCCGTCTATAAATATCCAAATTTTGATGCCTAATACTCCATAAATAGTTCGAACTGTATAGGAACAATAATCGATTTTAGCTCGAATGGTTTGCAGGGGAACCCTACCTTCTCTGATCCATTCCACACGCGCAATTTCTTTTCCGTCGATACGCCCTGCAATTTGTACTTGAATTCCTTTTGTATCTGCTTG